TGGCGACCTGGCCGAATTGGGAGAAGCTGTAGGTATTATTGCGGGACAATCAATTGGAGAACCCGGGACTCAACTAACATTAAGAACTTTTCATACCGGCGGAGTATTCACGGGCGGTACTGCCAAACATGTACGAGCTCCTTCTAATGGAAAAATAAAATTCAATGAGGATTTGGTTCATCCCACACGTACTCTTCATGGGCATCCTGCTTTTTTATGTTCCATGGATTTGTATGTAATTGTTGAGAGTCGGGATATTATGCATAATGTGAATATTCCACCAAAGAGTTTTATTTTAGTCCAAAATGATCAATATGTAGAATCAGAACAAGTGATTGCTGAGATTCGTGCCGAAACATCCACTTTTCATTTTACAGAGAGGGTACAAAAACATATTTATTCTGAATCAGAGGGAGAAATGCACTGGAGTACCGATGTCTACCATGCACCCGAATATACATATGGTAACGTTCATCTATTACCAAAAACAAGTCATTTATGGATATTAGCAGGAGGTCCGCGCAGATCTAGTATAGTTTCTTTTTCGCTCCACAAGGATCAAGATCAAATAAATGTTCATTCTTTTTCTGTCGAAGACAGATATACCTCTGAATTTCCAATGACTAATGATCGAGTAAGACATAAATTGTTGGATACTTCTAGTAAAAAAGATGGGGAAATTCTTGACTATTCAATATATGATCAAATTAGATCCAATGGTCATTGGAATTTCATATATCCTTCTATTCTCCAAGAGAATTCTTATTTCTTGGCGAAAAGGCGAAGAAATAGATTCATCATCCCATTACAATATGATCAAGAACGAGAAAAAGAACTAATACCCTGTTTTGGTATTTCGATTGAAATACCCATAAATGGTGTTTTATGTAAAAATAGTATTTTTGCTTTTTTTGATGATCCACGATACATAAGAAGCAGTTCCGGAATTACTAAATATGGTACCGCAGAGGTAGATTCAATCATAAAAAAAGAGGATTTGATTGAGTATCAAGGAGCAAAAGAATTTAGTCCGAAATACCAAATGAAAGTAGATCGGGTTTTTTTAATTCCCGAAGAAGTACATATTTTACCCGGATCCTCGTCCATAATGGTCCGGAACAGTAGTATCATTAGAATAGATACACGACTTGCTTTAAATACAAGAAGCCGAATAGGTGGATTAGTCCGAGTGGAGAGAAAAAAAAAAAGTATTGAACTAAAAATCTTTTCTGGAGATATTCATTTTCCTGGAGAGACGGATAAGATATCCAGGCACAGTGGTATTTTGATACCACCAGGAACGGGAAAAAAAAATTCTAAGGAATCAAAAAAATTGAAAAATTGGATCTATGTCCAACGGATCACACCTAAAAAAAAAAAGTATTTTGTTTTGGTTCGGCCCGTAGTCACATATGAAATAGCTGATGGGATAAATTTAGCAACACTTTTCCCTCAGGATCTCTTGCAGGAAAAGGATAATGTCCAACTTAGAGTTGTCAATTATATCCTTTATGGATATGGCAAGTCAATTCGAGGAATTTATCGCACAAGTATTCAATTAGTTCGGACTTGCTTAGTATTGAATTGGAACCAAAAACAAAACGGTTCCATAAAAGAGGTTCATGCTTCCCTTGTTGAGGTAAGGGCGACTGATCTAATTCGCGATTTCATAAGAATGGAGTTAGTCAAGTCCACTATTTCGTATAGTGGAAAAAGGTATGATACGGTGGGTTCGGGATTGATTTCCGATAAGGGATTAGATCGCACCAATCTCAACCCCTTCCATTCCAAGTCGAAGATTCAACCAATTTCCAAATATCAAGGAACTATTGGTATTGGTACATTGTTGAGTCGAAATAAGGAATCCCGATCTTTGATAATTTTGTCATCATCCAATTGTTTTCGAATTGGTCCATTCAATGGTTCGAAATATAACAATGTGACAAAAGAATTGGATCCCATAATTCCAATTAGACATTTCTTGGGTCCCTTAGGTACTATTGTACCTAAAATAGCAAATTTTTATTCATCTTATCATTTATTAACCCATAATCAGATCTTGTTAAAGAAATATTTTCTACTCGACAGTTTTAAACAGACTTTCCAAGTACTTCAAATATTTAAATACTCTTTAATGGATGAAAGTAGGAGGATTTATAATCCCGATCCATGCAGTAACATCATTTTGAATCCATTTCATTTGAATTGGTGTTTTCTCCATCACAATTCTTGTGAGGAGACATCCACAATAATTAGTCTTGGACAATTTATTTGTGAAAATGTATGTCTATTCAAATACGGACCACACATAAAAAAATCCGGGCAAATTTTAATTGTTAATGTTGACTCCTTAGTTATAAGATCTGCTAAGCCCTATTTGGCTATTCCGGAAGCAACTGTTCATGGCCATTATGGAAAAATCCTTTATGAAGGAGAGACATTAGTTACATTTATATATGAAAAATCGAGATCTGGTGACATAACGCAAGGTCTTCCAAAAGTAGAACAAGTATTAGAAGTGCGTTCGATTGATTCAATATCGATAAACCTCGAAAATAGAGTTGAAAGCTGGAACGAACGTATACCGATAATTCTTGGAATTCCCTGGGGGTTCTTGATTGGAGCTGAGCTAATCATAGCCCAAAGTCATATCTCTTTGGTTAATAAGATTCAAAAGGTTTATCGATCTCAGGGGGTACAGATCCATAATAGACATATAGAAATTATTGTACGTCAAATAACATCAAAAGTGTTGGTTTCAGAAGATGGAATGTCTAATGTTTTTTCACCTGGAGAATTAATAGGATTCTTGCGAGCGGAGCGAGCAGGGCGTGCTTTGGACGAAGCGATCGGTTATCGGGCAATCTTATTGGGAATAACGAGAACATCTCTGAATACTAAAAGTTTCATATCCGAAGCAAGTTTTCAAGAAACCGCTCGAGTTTTAGCAAAAGCTGCTTTACGAGGTCGTATTGATTGGTTGAAAGGCCTGAAAGAAAACGTTGTTCTAGGGGGAATTATTCCTGTCGGTACCGGATTCAAAAAATTACTGCACCATTCAAGGCAAGACAAAAACATTTATTTGGAAATCAAAAGGAAGAATCTATTTGAGTCGGAAATGAGAGATCTTTTATTACACCATAGAGAATTATTTTGTTCTTGCGCCCCAAACAATTTCCATGAGACATAAGAACAATCATTTACACGATTTAATGATTCCTAAGACTAAGAAGAGATTCATTCTTTTTACTTTAACTATCCGGAACTGTCTTTCCAATTATTGATTTTATAATAAATAAATAAGTAATTAAAAGAAAAGAAATGAAAAGAAATTAATGGTTTGGACCGTGTATCAACGGTAAATCCGCGGTAGAAGGTTCCGTCGGAACAATTTTATATTTCAAGGTACCTTTTTTCCTAAAAAAAAAGAGGAAGTGTGGGGAAAAATGACAAGAAGATATTGGAACATCAATTTGGAAGAGATGATGGAAGCAGGAGTTCATTTTGGTCATGGTACTAGGAAATGGAATCCTAGAATGGCCCCTTACATTTCTGCTAAGCGTAAAGGTATTCATATTACAAATCTTACGATAACTGCGCGTTTTTTATCCGAAGCCTGCGATTTATTTTTTGATGCAGCAAGCCAGGGAAAAAACTTTTTAATCGTCGGTACCAAAAATAAAGCAGCGGATTCAGTAGCATCAGCTGCAATAGGGGCTCGGTGTCATTATGTTAATAAAAAATGGCTCGGTGGTATGTTAACGAATTGGTACACTACGGAAACGAGACTTCATAAGTTCAGGGACTTAATAGCAGAACAAAAGATGGGGCAATTCAACCGTCTCCCCAAAAGAGATGCAGCAATGTTAAAGAGAAAATTATCTACTTTGCAAACATATCTGGGTGGGATCAAATATATGACAGGGTTACCTGATATTGTAATCATCCTTGATCAGCAAGAAGAATACACGGCTCTTCAAGAATGTGTCATTTTGGGGATTCCGACGATTTGTTTAATCGATACAAATTGTGACCCGGATATCGCAGATATTTCGATTCCAGCCAACGATGACTCTATAGCTTCAATCCGATTTATTCTTAACAAATTAGTATTCGCAATTTGCGAGGGTCGTTCTAGCTATATAAGAAATCGTTGATTATGATTAATAATAAGATTCATTAATTATTTTTGAACTCGATAGATTTATTGGATCGGTTACTATTCTTGAATTTTGAAAAGAGAGAAATATAAAAAAAATACTGGGGAGGTTATGTCATGTGATTTCTCGGTATCCTAAATATAGCATTAATAATGAAAGTAGTTGAGTTGATAAAGAGATGGTTGAATCAAAATAATTTATTTTTTAAGTTCGATTTCTGTCAGAGGACAATATGAATGTTATACCATGTTCCGTTAAAACACTCAAGGGGTTATACGATATATCGGGTGTAGAAGTAGGCCAACATTTATATTGGCAAATAGGAGGTTTACAAATCCATGCCCAAGTACTTATCACTTCTTGGGTCGTAATTGCTATCTTATTAGGTTCAGTCATCATAGCTGTTCGGAATCCACAAACCATTCCGACCGACGGTCAGAATTTCTTCGAATATCTCCTTGAATTTATTCGAGACTTGAGCAAAACTCAGATTGGAGAAGAATATGGTCCTTGGGTTCCTTTTATTGGAACTATGTTCCTATTTATTTTTGTTTCTAACTGGTCAGGTGCTCTTTTACCGTGGAAAATAATACAGTTACCTCATGGGGAGTTAGCTGCGCCCACAAATGATATAAATACTACTGTTGCTTTAGCTTTACTCACGTCGGTGGCATATTTTTATGCAGGTCTTACCAAAAAAGGATTGGGTTATTTCGGGAAATACATTCAACCAACTCCAATACTCTTACCAATTAACATCCTGGAAGATTTCACAAAACCTTTATCTCTTAGTTTTCGACTTTTCGGAAATATATTGGCTGATGAATTAGTAGTTGTTGTTCTTGTTTCTTTAGTACCTTCAGTAGTTCCTATACCTGTTATGTTTCTTGGATTATTTACAAGTGGTATTCAAGCTCTTATTTTTGCAACTTTAGCCGCGGCTTATATAGGCGAAGCCATGGAGGGTCATCATTAACTAGCTTTCGAAATAGTCTTTTTTTTTTTTTAGCTTATCCTAATTCATGCATGGTTGATTCAAAATAATCAATCACTGGGTTGGGAATATAATCCATAATAGATACAAATACATAGGTATATATAACCTAGTGCCTCGGGAGGAAGGGCGGACCCTATTACGGAATACAGAATAAAAAAAATGGGTTAGGGGTAAGGGGTCAAACTAGATATATGTAATGTCTATAAGTCCAGCCCCCGCGTATGTTTCGCAGAATGAAATGATTTTAGAGTCTGATTCAATATAAAATGTGGGCTGTTTCCGTTATGGAAGAAACAAATGTATATGTGATATTAGCTATTCGCTAGCTATGCTATATAGTATAGGGGCTGGCTATCCCTATTAATATACATATAATTAATATATAATATGAATATTATATAAATTATATCCATTTTTCTATTTATCTTTTCTATATTTTTTCCAGTATATTGTTTTTTTTTTCCAGCCCACAGCATTAGATGGATTCCAATATAAGTCCTTCTGTTTCGTCTGTGATTGTGGATTGAATGAAAAAAATAAGTAATAATTCATTGGTTGATTATATCATTAACCATTTTTTTTTTTACGAGGAACTTACTATGAATCCACTGATTTCTGCCGCTTCCGTTATTGCTGCTGGATTGGCCGTAGGGCTTGCTTCTATTGGACCTGGGGTTGGTCAAGGTACTGCTGCAGGCCAAGCTGTAGAAGGTATTGCGAGACAACCAGAAGCAGAGGGTAAAATACGAGGTACTTTATTGCTTAGTCTAGCTTTTATGGAAGCTTTAACAATTTACGGACTGGTCGTAGCATTAGCGCTTTTATTTGCGAATCCTTTTGTTTAATTTAATCCTAGAAATGTGAAAAAGTACGAAACGTACTCTTTTTCTTATTTTATTAACTCGGACTTGCCGTTTGCTTCTTTGAATTAGATCGAAATTGTACTCCTACAGTTACTTATTTGTTGGGACAATGCCCCGGGAAGCACTGATTTTAGGATGAGGAATTAGCAGATTTGCTCGCTTTCTTCCTTACCATTACCACCCCGAGTTAGTACAATGGAAACCTTTTGAACTTTGAGGCGGCGTTTCATTTCAACAAACGAGATATTTCACAATTGACGCGAGGCCTCGGACCTAACTTAATAAGTATCTCTTCTTAATTTTAATTTGAAACTAAAAGAAATAGAGAAATTTTTCAAATGAAATTAAAATGATAAAAATGAATAAAAAGAAATTGATCAAAAAAGGGCGAGCGAGGTGATACAAAAAGAACTCTGTTTTTGTTAGTCTTATCTATAAGAAAGAGGAGAGCGTATGAAAAATGTAACCGATTTTTGTGTTTCCTTGGGCTATTGGCCATCCGCCGGGAGTTTCGGGTTTAATACTGATATTTTAGCAACAAATCCAATAAATCTAACTGTAGTGCTTGGTGTATTGATTTTTTTTGGAAAGGGAGTGTGTACGAGTTGTGTATTTCAAGAATATAGGTTGGATCCAACCATCCGCACTTTATTTATGTTATTTTATTTCTTGCTAGGATAATAGTAAAAAAGGTGCACGATCTCGACGAATTACTTCTGAATAAATTCAGAAATCATATGTAAGAACCATAGCATTTCGTGACTCATTGGTAAAATCAACTTTGATTCTCTATCAACCAATAATGTGAGACCATTAACATGGTTAAAGCTAAACTGTTTGAAGTCCAGGCACAACATGGTACTCTTTCTACCACATAAAATAATAGTAGGTAATTCATCCGATATAGAACACTCATATCAATAAAATGATTTGAAACTATTTACTAGAGAATGGGGGCCTTGCCTTTTTTTTTTTATCCAATGCCGAAGCGACGACCTATGTATAAAAAAGGGAATTTTTTGGATTTTTAGACTTGAAAAAAAAAAAAGTGGAAATATAAAATATATATATAAGAATTTGAAATAGAAATGAAATCAAAAACAAATAAAGAAACAACTTTGCTGACAATTAGGGATAGATTTTTTGTCTGGTCGGAAGAGTCCTCTTAATATTCTGGTCTTATACCTATATAATATAATATATAATATTATAATATAAGTTTCGATATCTTTGAATAGGAACAGAAAAGAGAGGGTAGGTTCATTACATTAAAAGATATGGGAATGCCCATAAACTAAATAATTGAGCGTGAGAGCCAAATGAATCGAAAGATTCATGTTTGGTTCGGGAAGAGATCATAGAAGTTGTAAAATTAATGGTAAGATAATCTACTTTCATTAAATGATTTATTAGATAATCGAAAACAGAGGATCTTGAGTACTATTCAAAGTTCGGAAGAATTACGTAAGGGGGCCATTGA